GTCGAAAAAACTAGAAAGAACCAATGGTCTTTACAGAATTTATCAACAAAAATGGAGTTCTTTTTACCAGCTTAATATGTTGATAAATTCACATTCCTAAAAATTCATTTCAGACAATTGAACCTTCTCAAATTGTTTCTTTTTAAGAACTAAAAAGATTTGTGCCAAAATAATAGATGCCAAGAAGAGCAAGAGACCTTGGACACGTAACGGATCTTGAAGCACTATTTCTGCATCCCCCTGACCAAATCCACCCACATTAGGATTACTCGTTAATGGTTGATCAAGTTTGATAGATTCACCCTCTGAAACAAGAAGTTCTGGTCCTGGCGGTATAATATCAATCACTTCACGTCCATCTGATGCATCTACTATCGTTATTTCGTATCCACCTTTTTCTTTTCGTATTATTTTGTTTACTACACCCGTTGCTGTAGCATTATAAACATTATTATTACTCTTGCTTCCGTCGGGATAAATCTGACCCCTTCCCCTGTTCCCGCCTACGTATATAGGATATTTTAAGAAGTAAACATCTCTCTTCGTAGCGGGATCTGGAGAAAGAATAGGAAAAGTAATTTCACTATATTTTTTCCCAGGAACGGGGCCTATCACAAGAATATTTTTTTTTGTGGGACGATAGCTTTGAAAAGACAAATTACTTATCTTTTCTTTAATCTCGGGCGAAAGACGATCAGGAGGGGCCAATTCAAAACCCTCTGGTAAGATAAGAACAGCTCCTACATTCAAAGCCCCCTTTTTACCATTAGCAAGAACTTGTTTCACTTGCATATCATAAGGAATTCGAACAACTGCTTCAAATACAGTATCGGGAAGTACCGCTTGTGGAACCTCAATATCTACGGGCTTATTAGCTAAATGGCAATTAGCACATACAATCCGGCCGGTAGCTTCTCGAGGATTTTCATAACCTTGTTGGGCAAAAATAGGATATGCATTTGAAATGGGTGCTCGAGTTATTATATATATCATGAGCAATACGGAAATGGATCGGGTAATCTCTTTCTTTATCCAAGAAAAAGCATTTCTAGTTTGCATGGTCCAATCATTGATCCTGAAAATTTCTACAATAAGATTAGGTAGGTTACTGGCACAGTTCCCTATCCATGATTCTGCTATTTCTTCCAATTATTTTCCTATACTATAGGAAGAATACGAGTAAAACGAAAATGAATAAGTTAAATTTCGAATGTTTAGCTTTTTTTTTATATACAAAAAAAAGAAATTTTAGAATTGGATCAGTGGGTCGTTTTTTCAGCGCTTCATTGAATAATAATGCGTTAGAAGCGACGGAGATACATGATTTAAATAATAGAAAAGGGAGTATTTAAAAATACTATCTAAAATGACTGGACAAATCGAAACAAGAACAGATAGAATCTTATCATTCGGAGTCAATCCAAAATCTTTAGAGACATACTCAATTATTAGTTCCCAACCATGAGTCGAATGGTATCCTGTACATAAATCAGTTACTAAAAGAATAAAAAAAGCTTTTATTGTGTCACTTAAGTTATATAGAAACTCTTGAACCCAAGAATTAAGAATAATGAGTTCTTGATTACCCCCAATAGAATAACCACTGAGAATAAGGAAACATATTATATTTGTAGAGAAATGCAAAATCGTATGGGTACGATCTTGGTTGTTCGTCTCGATCAATTGGATGGTCTCTTTGTAGATTTCGATACGAAGGTTTTGTAAACGTGTTTCCGGGTATTCCTTTAGCATTTCATCCAAGAGGAACAGTTCCTTGAACTCTAGTAATTTCTTGAAAAAACTTTTTTCTTGAATAGTAGTCAAGAAAATTTCGGATTCTTCCGTTTTCCACCAATAAGTAATCCAAGATTCCAGATTTTTCTGAAATGTAAAAGAGATCCACCAGGGCAAAAAGACTATAGATGTAAGACATAGAAGGAGATTGAATGCTTTCTTTTTGGCCATTTTTCGTCTTTAATGTTAATGAACTCAGTTTCATCTCATTTTTCAACTATATATAGATAATAATAATCTTTCTATCAAGGAAAATATTACAAGTAAATACAAGTTAGAGACCTTAGCCTAGAATATAGAAATTGATCATTTTTGAATCTAAATTGAGAAGCTATTCTCGCTTTTTTATTTGTAATTTGGAGGTTCGTTTGTTTTATCTTCCATTTGAAAAAAGAATACAAAAGAATACAGAAATCAAATAAGAAAACGAAATAAGCCATTGCCAATGCCAATTTGAATGAAGAAGAAAAAAAGTGTTTCAAAAGCTATGAATAAAAAATGAAATTTTTTGGATACAGCGATTTCCATTGGTAGACTCAAGAATATGGAACGATTTCCATTGGTACACTCAAGAATCTGGACAAGTCCCAACCTTTTTGTATAACGTTGCGTGGAGTCCTATCATCAACAGGAGTCAAGGGAATGGTCCCCTGTTCTCTGGTTTGCATATAAAGGACACCACTGCTAGGTTCTGGGTTAGCTTGTAGTATGAGGGACTGAATATCTTCCATACGAACTCGGAGAAAAATACGACGATATGTTCCAGGAAATCCGTAACGAAAAAAACATACCATTCTGTTTTTTTTATCGAAAAAATTATAGCCACTCCCCACATTCCAAAAAATTAGAAGCCACCAATGTAAACTTAGAAAGAGACCTGCAATTCCATAGAAAGTAAGCGTGACCCCTTGTGGCAAAAAAGGAATGACAAATTCGGACGAAATGAAAGAGAAAAAATCCCTCCCATAATAACTGGAAACTGAAATATAGAAAACCCCTAATGAACCTAAAAGAGTGAAAGAAGCCCAGAAGAAATTGATAATTTTTCGGGACCCCGGTACAATGTCAAGCCATGCGTCTTGTGAACGACAACCATGTTTTTCTGACCCCCAACTAATGAATTTTGGAACATGAACCAATAAAGCAGACATTACAATTAATCCAAGGTCCACTAAAAACACATAAACGTTTATCATAAAATGGGTGCCTCAATTTCATATTTGTACCTGTTCTTTTTTTTTTGATTGTTAGATTCATATTTTTGTTGTTCTATGAAATCCTCCTTATCTTCTTAAGGCTTATATAATATTAGTACTTTTCTTTTGTTTTTTATTGAAGGCAATAGTTAAAATGGAACAAAATAACAAATCCAAACTAAAAAAGAGAACCTTCTTTTCACAAATATATGAAACTTGGGGTATCTAAAAAATCTTGTTTTTTTGAACATGAAGAAATAAAGAAGCCATTGCAACTGCCGGAAATACTAGGCCTACTAAAGGAACAAAAAGGGATGGTAAGTTTATCATAAAATGGGGTACCTCAATTTCATATTTGTACCTGTTCTTTTTTGTTGATTGTTAGATTCATATTTGGATTCTTCTTATATTGTAAGAAAGATAGTCTATAATCACTAGAATTCATAGAGACTTATACTAAGTCTATTTTTTAAATTAGACTATGTATAGCTATATGTAAAGTCTAATTTAAAAAATAGATATGAATATATATATTCTATATGGAGTATAGAATAGAATAAAAAAAATGGAATAATATTTATTAAGAATAAAAATCTTTCATTTTAATAATTTTGATATATATTTCATTAATTTTGATATTGAATTAAAGATAAGGAATGTCGAACGAAATTCATTTTGCCGTCTATTTCTACAAGAAATATGTCCATGATAATTAATCTTTCTTTTTTATTCGTATCTTATTACTTTACTCTTGTGTGTTCTCATTTGATTTTTGTATCAAAAGAGAATATTTATTTATGATATGAAAAGTTAAAAATTGAAAAACATCAATCAAATGAGAGTCTGCATTAGTTTTCATTTTCAGTCAAAGGAAAGAAACCATGGAACTTAAATAAGTCACTTAAAAACTCCTTTAAAAAAGGACGTGGTACGATTGAATCAAATGCGCCTTTTTCGAATAAAAATTCAGCCGATTGGACACCTTCAGGCACTTCGATTTTCAACAATTCTTCAATGACTCTTTTACCCGCAAATGCAATGTAAGCATTTGGTTCGGTAATAACGATATCCCCCAACATCCCAAAACTAGCTGTTACCCCACCAGTAGTAGGAGATGCAAGTATCGCTATATAGAATAACTTTTGATTGATTTGATAATTATATAAAGCACAAGAAATTTTAGCCATTTGTATTAAGCTCAAACTTCCTTCTTGCATACGTGCTCCTCCGGACGCACATACTATAATAAGAGGTAAACGTTGATTGGTAGCATATTCGATCAACCGAGTTATTTTCTCACCCACTACGCATCCCATACTACCCCCGATAAAATTAAAATCCATAATACCTATTGCTACAGGAACACCATCTAGTTTACCTGTGCCTGTTTGAACCGCATCCAGTAATCCTGTCCTGTCTTGATAAGAATTAAGATAATCTTCATAAGGTTCCACGTCTTCATAAGGTTCGTCTTCTTCATAAGGATAACGTTCGTCTTCTTCAGAAGGTTCGTCTTTCGGATAACGTTGATCTTCCGTCGAAGGTTCGTCTTCTGTAGAAGGTTTGTCTTCCGTCGAAGGTTCGTCTTCTGTAGAAGGTTTGTCTTCCGTCGAAGCTTCGTCTTCCGTAGAAGGTTCGTCTTTCGGATAACGTTCGTCTTCCGTAGAAGGTTCGTCTTCTTCAGAAGGTTCGTCTTCTTCAGAAGGTTTGTCTTCTTCAGAAGCTTCGTCTTCTTCAGAAGGTTTGTCTTCTGAAGAAGGTTCGTCTTCTTCAGAAGGTTTGTCTTCTTCAGAAGGTTCGTCTTCTTCAGAAGGTTTGTCTTCTGAAGAAGCTTCGTATTCTTCAGAAGGTTTGTCTTCTTCAGAAGGTTCGTCTTCTTCAGAAGCTTCGTATTCTTCTGAAGGTTCGTCTTTCGGATAACGTTCGTCTTTCGGATAACGTTCGTCTTCCGTCGAAGGTTCGTCTTCTGTAGAAGGTTTGTCTTCCGTCGAAGGTTCGTCTTTCCTAGAAGCTTCGTCTTCCGTAGAAGGTTCGTCTTTCCTAGAAGCTTCGTCTTCTTCAGAAGGTTCGTCTTCCGTAGAAGGTTCGTCTTCCGAATGAAATCCAATGGGAGCCACAAAAACCATGTCTTCATCCATAGGATTCCAAGTACCTGGATCAATCAAAAATTCGATTCTATCTGAACTGCCCATTTTCATATGATCTCCACAGTGTTCGCAAATAAACATGGTGGATTTACAATGTTTACGATAATTTAATAAATCACAACTTTCGCATTGAACCCATAAATGCTTCAATTTTTCCATACAATTAGGATCCGAATAGTCTATTGGAACAAATGGACGCTCTTTTGGAACAAATTTACTCTCATTTGTATCATCATCATTTTCGAATTGAGTCAAATCACTCTCAGTTGTATCATCATAATAATAATAATAATAATTTTCTATTTGAGTCAAATCACTCTCAGTTGTATCATCATCCTTTTCGAATTGAGTCAAATCACTCTCAGTTGTATCATTAGAATTTTCTATTTGAGTCAAATCACTCTCAGTTGTATCATCATCCTTTTCGAATTGAGTCAAATCACTCTCAGTTGTATCATTAGAATTTTCTATTTGAGTCAAATCACTCTCAGTTGTATCATCATCCTTTTCGAATTGAGTCAAATCACTCTCAGTTGTATCATTACCGATTTGAGAACGAACATACCACTCAATGGAATCCTCCATTATCTCCTCCATTATAGAATCCTGAATAGAATTATGAATAGAATCCTTCATCCTCTTCAATCTATAATTCGGAAATTCAATCTCAACTTCAATCTCAAAAATTTGTTTTTCAATATCATAAGATATGGAATAACTATTCCTATCACTATCACTAACGAATAAAGTTTTCTCAGATAGACAACTCTGTATGTTGTTGTCATCTACTAAAAAATAATCATGGCTGTAACTGGAATTTTCACTATTGTTCGTCGAACTTTGAATGTTATTATCCATATCCGTGAAAATAGAGGGGTCTTCATTTTCACCGTTATTTTCACCTAAAGTATCTATTGATTGACTTAAACCACACCTGTATTCTAAGCCCCTATTAAACCGCATTGAATTGAACCACTCTCTTTCCATAGATCTTTTGACCTCGATTTCCATTAAAATACAATAGATGAATAGTCATTTTTTTTTTTTTGATTTTTTTATAGTAGTATATATTAGAATATTAAATTTTATAACTATTCTAATATAAAAATGAGAATAGTTATAAAATTCAATACCCGCTCTGGCCTTTCCAGAGCTTTTTTCATTATTTTGATTATTTTTTCATTATTTTGATTAATAGCTTTTTTCATTATTTTGATTAATAGGAGGTCTAATTCTTTTCATTAGAGAGAATTTCATCATCATCATCATCTGAATTAAAGAATTCATTCTCCTTCATTCTCCAATACTCCTCCTCCTCCCTATCCTGCTCCTCCTTCTCCTGCTCCTCCTTCATTTTCTCAAGCTGCTTCGTGATATAATCCTGCTTATATTTCTCAAAATACTCCCTAAATTTCTCATCCTGCTCCTTCTTAATATCGAGCTCATATTTCTCATCGAATTCATCCTGCTCCTTCTTAATCATAGAATCGAGCTGATAATTCTCATATGAATCCGACATCCTCTTGAATCTAGAATTGAGAAATCGAATCTCAGCTTCAATCTGAATCTTCTTGATTATATAAGATTCAATATTCTTGTTTATACAACCCGCAAGTTTCTCCATTAAAGAATCCTTCATCTTCTTCAATTTAGAATTCAAAATTTCAATCTTATTTTTAATATCATAAATTTCTTCATACATTTGGGTTTCAAGGTTTTCATTTCCTAAATCGGAACTGAGAATCTTATTATCAATACCCGTGAATATAGAGAAATCTTCATTTTCACCGTTATTTTCAATTGGACCTAAAGTATCTTTTGATTTTCTTGAACCACACCTGTATTCTAAGCCCCTATTAAACTGAAACCGCATTGAATTGAACCACATAGATATTTCCATAGATAGATGCCTCCTATATATATATATATAGTAGAATAAAATCAAAGAGGTGGAATAGAATAAAATATAGTAGAATAAAAAAAGGATATTAGAATTTCTTTCGAGTTTTTTAATATCTATTTCTTTATCTTCTAAACGAAACAGTGAATCGCCCAGAGTTTTTTTCATTATTTTGCTCGTGGACTCAAAAAAGTTTTTATACTGTCCCCCAAGCGATCAATTATATGACTCAGTACAGTGTGGGCCAAGAGAATCGCGACCCATCTTCATCAAAACAAGAAACAGATTTACATCCTTGACTATTTTGATCAAAAAACATCTACATCTACTTCTACTGAGTAATAGAATTGATCGCTTGGGGGACAGTAGATGTGATGTGGGCCAAGAGGATCCCCAATTATCCATACTGGAATGAGTTCCCCCCGGCCCCTGGGACG